TTCTACCAGATATGTCTTTTTTATTTCGTTGAAAATCTATTTTACGGTATAGACGTTTATGACCTCCCCCTCTATGCCTTGAGGTAATGATTCCTCTGGCATTACGACCTTTACCACAACGACGCTGTCCAGAGATCAAATTGTTTCGTGGATTGGATTTCACTTGAATTCCAACAGTTGCATTTCGCGTGTTCGGGGTAGAAGTTTTATATAAATGTATCGCCGTGTTATGAAGTATTTTGAGTGAAATTCATTTCTTTTCTTTCTAAGCTAATAGATGGAATAGAATAACCCGCTTGAAGCGTAATAATCATACGTTTGTAATGCATTTTATGCCCTCTAAGGGGTCTCCTTCTTCGACTCTTTCCCGGGATTCGATGACTATTCATAGCTATTACCTTGACACCAAAAAAGAGTTCGACCCAACGCTTTATTTCTGTCCTAGTTGACTTTGATTCGACATTAGAAGTATATTGATTCTTCCTCAATAACCGAACAGTTTTTTCTGTAAATACTGCATATTGAATTTTATCCATAAATCTATTTTCTTCCCTATGAGTTCCAGTTTCGATAAGAATTCTCCCTCTAACTGTTTCTATACTTATGATATGAATATACCATACATAACACATAACGAATTGGTATGGATGATGAGATTCCATTGATACAAAGCCAATTCCAATAGACGTATTGAACATTCCCGTTGTCGTGCATCCAGCAGGAATTGAACCCGCAAATTTGCCAATTATGAGTTGGGCGCTTTAACCATTCAGCCATGGATGCATAAGGGGGATTATCATAGAATAAAGAAAGAAATATTGTAAAAGAAATATCATAAAGAAATATCATAGAAGAAAGAACTATCGTATCGGAGATTACCTAAAGAAATGGAAACCTATTTTCTTTTACTTTATATTCAATATTTATAATGGGGAGGCACTCAAAATGAAGCATAAAATTTCACAACAAGATCCATTTCAACCCTGGATCTTCGAATTGAGAGAGATGTTAAGAGAGGTCAAGAACTCTCACGATTTGTTAGATTCGTGGACCCAAGTCGATTCAGTTAGAACTATCGTTTCTATTTTTTTCGAGCAAGAACGTTTTATGAAACTCTTCGACCCCCTAATTTGGAGGAGTTTACTCTCACGCGATTCACAGGGGTCAAGAAGCAATCGGTATTTCACGATCAAAGGGGCAGTACTGACGATCAAGGGTCTAGTCAAAGGTGCAGTATTGACGACCAAAGGTCTAGTACTGCTTGTAGTAGTGGTCCTTCTCTATCGCATGCATAATCGAGAAATGGTCGAAAGAAAAAATCTATATTTGATGGGGCTTCTGCCTAGGAATTCCTTTGGACCCAGAAATGCTCCATTGGAAAAATCTTTTGGGTCTATCAATAGGTTGATTGTTTCGCTCCTGTATCTTCCAAAAGGGAAAAAGATCTCTGAGAGTTGTTTCATGGATCCGAAAGAGAGTACTTGGGTTCTCCCAATAACTAAAACGAAAAAGTGTATCATGCCTGAATCTAACTGGGGTTCGCGGTGGTGGAGGAACCGGGTCGGAAAAAAGAGGGATTCTATTTGTAAGATATCTAATGAAACCCTGGCTGTAATTGAGATCTCATTCAAAGAGAAAGATATCAAATATCTGGAGTCTTCTTTTGTTTCCTATACGGATGATCGGATCCGCAAGGACCATGATTGGGAATTGTTTGATCGTCTTTCTCCGAGAAATAAGCGAAACATAATCAACTTGAATTCGGGACAGCTATTTGAAATCTTAGTGAAACACTGGATTTGTTATCTTATGTCTTCTTTTCGTGAAAAAAGACCAATTGAAGTGGAGGGTTTCTTCAAACAACAAGGAGCTGGGTCAACTATTCAATCAAATGATATTGAGCATCTTTCCCATCTCTTCTCGAGAAACAAGTGTGGTATTTCTTTGCTGCAAAATTGTATTCAATTTCATATGTGGCAATTCCGCCAAGATCTCTTCGTTAGTTGGAAGAAGAATCCGCACGAATCAGATTTCTTTAGGAAGGTGTCGAGAGAGAATTGGATTTGCTTAGACAATGTGTGGTTGATAAACAAGGATCGGTTTTTTCGCTTGTTTAGCAAGGTATGGAATGTATCGTCAAATATGCAATATGATTCCACAAGATCTAATTTCGTTCAAGTAAGGGATTCTAGCCAATTGAAAGGATCTTTTGATCAATCCATAGATCATTTCGATTCCATTCGTAATAAGGATTCGGAATATCACACATGGATCAATCAAAGAGAGATTCAAAAAGAAGGGTCGATTCTTTGGGATCCTTCCTTTCTTCAAACGGAAGGAGCAGAGATAGAATCAGACCGATTCCCGAAAAGCCTTTCTGGAGATTCCTCAATGTCCCGGCTATTCACGGAACGTGAGAAGCAGATGAATAATCATCCGCTTCCGGAAGAAATCGAAGAATTTCTTGGGAATCCTACAAGATCAATTCGTTCTTTTTTCTCTGACAGATGGTCAGAACTTCATCTGGGTTCGAATCCTACTAAGAGGTCCACCAGAGATCAGAAATTATTGAAGAAACAACAAGATCTTTCTTTTGTCCCATCCCGGCGATCGGAAAAAAAAGAAATCATTGATATATTCAAGATAATTGCGTATTTACAAAATACCGTCACAATTCATCCTATTGCATCAAATCCGGGATGTGATAGGGTTCCGAAGGATGAACCGGATATGGGCAGTTCCAACAAGATTTCATTCTTGAACCAAAATCCATTTTTTGATTTATTTCATCTATTCCATGACCGGAAGAGGGGAGGATACGTGGGGCGCCACGATTTTGAATCAGAAGAGAGATTTCAAGGAGTGGCAGATCTATTCACTCTATCAATAACCGAGCCGGATCTGGTGTATCATAAGGGTTTTGCCTTTTCTATTGATTCCTGCGGATTGGATCAAAAAAAATTCTTGAACGAGGTATTCAACTCCAGGGATGAATCGACAAAGAAATCTTTATTGGTTCTACCTCCTATGTTTTCTGAAGAAAATGAATCTTTTTATCGAAGGATCAGAAAAAAAGGGGTCCAGATCTCCTGCGGGAATGCTTTGGAAGATCCAAAACCAAAAAGAGTGGTATTTGCTATCAACACCATACTGAAGGCATTCAATCAACATAGATTGATCCAAAATCTGATTCCAATCCAATATAGCATCCATGGGTACATAAGAAATGTATCAAATCGATTCTTTTTAATGAATAGATCCGATTGCAACTTCGAATACGGAATTCAAAGGGATCAAATAGGAAATGATACTCTGAATCAGAGAACTCAAAGGAAATTTACGATCAACCAACATTTATCGAATTTGAAAAAGAGTCATAAGAAATGGTTCGATCCTCTTATTTCTCGAAGCGAGAGATCCATGAATCGGGATCCTGATGCATATAGATACAAATGGTCCAATGGGAGCAAGAGTTTCCAGGAGGATTTGGAACATTTCGTTTCTGAGCAGAAGAGCCGTTTTCAAGTAGTCTTCGATCGATTAGGTATTAATCAATATTTGATTGATTGGTCTGAGGTTATCGAAAAAATTGATTGGTCGGAGGTTATCAAAAAAAAAATTGATTGGTCTGAGGTTATCGAAAAAATTGATTGGTATTGGTCGGAATTTTTCGACAAAAAAGATCCTTCTAAGTCACTTCGTTTCCTTTTGTCGAAGTTACTTCCCCTTTTGTCCTATTTGTCCAATTTGTCCAAGTCGCTTCTTTTCTTTTTGTTTAGGTCACTTCCTTTTTTCTTTGTGAGTATCGGGAATAGCCCCATTCATAGGTCCGAGATCCACATCTATGAGTTGAAGGGTCCAACTGATCAACGCTTCAATCAGTTGTTAGAATCAATAGGTCTTCAAATCGTTCATTTGAATAAATTGAAACCCTTCTTATTGGATGATCATGATACTTCCCAAAAATCGAAATTCTTGATCAATGGAGGAAGAGTATCACCGTTTTTGTTCAATAAGATACCGAAGTGGATGATTGACTCATTCCATACTAGAAAAAATCGCAGGAAATCTTTTGAGAAGACCGATTCCTATTTCTCAATGATATCCCACGATCGAGACAATTGGCTGAATCCCGTGAAACCATTTCATAGAAGTTCATTGATATCCTCTTTTTATAAAGCAAATCGACTTCGATTCTTGAATAATCCACATCACTTCTGGTTCTATTGTAACAAAGGATTCCCTTTTTATGTGGAAAGGACCCCTATCAATAATTATGATCTTACGTATGGACAATTCCTCAATATCTTTTTCATTCGCAACAAAATATTTTCTTTGCACGTCGGTAAAAAAAAAGATGTTTTTTTGGAAAAAGATACTATTTCACCGATCGAGTCACAGGTATCTAAGATATGCATACCTAAGAATTTTCCGCCGAGTGGTGCCGAACCGGATAACTTGGACAAATCTTTTCATTTTCCAATTCGATCCGCTCCATTCGTTCGTAGAGCTCTTTACTCGATCGCAGACATTTTTGGAACACCTCTAAGAGAGGGACAATTAGTCAATTTTGAAAGAATTTATTGTCAAGCTCTTTCAGATATGAATCCATCTGATTCAGAAGGGAAGAACTTGCATCAGTTTCTCAATTTCAATTCAAAGATGGGTTTGATTGACTCTGAGAAATATTTATTACCATCCGAAAAGAGGAAAAAACGGAGTCTTTATCTAAATAAATGCGTTGAGGAAGGGCAGATGTATAGAACCTATAGTGCTTTTTCAACTCTCTCAAATATGTTTCAAACATATATGCCATGGTTCTTTACTTCGACAGGGTACAAATATCTCAATTTCATTCTTTTAGATACTTTCAAAAAAGTATATAATTCAGACCTATTGAGGATAGCGATACTAAGTAGCAGTCAAAAATTGTTATCCCTTTTTGAAGATATTATAGATAGATTAGATATAGATATATCATGGCCAATTCTTCAGAACAAATTGCGGGAGATTCTTCTTCCACAAAGGAATCTGATAAGCGAGATTTCGAGTAAGTGTTTACATAATCTTCTTCTGTCCGAAGAAATGCTTCGTCGAGATAATGAGTCACCCGTTTCATTGATATGGGAATTTCCGGGATCACCAAATGTTCGGGAGTTGCTCTATTCAATCCTTTTCCTTCTTCTTGTTGCTGGATATATCGTTCGTAGACATCTTCTCGTTGTTTCCCGAGCCTCTAGGGAGTTACAGACAGAGTTGGAAAAGATCAAATCTTTGATGATTCCATCATACATGATTGAGTTGCGAAAACTTCTGGATAGGTATCCTACATCTGAACTGAATTCTTTCTGGTTAAAGAATCTCTTTCTAGCTGCTTTAGGATATTTTCTAGAAGAAATACGGGCTTTTGGCGGCAAGATGCTATCGGGTGGTGGTCCCGCTTATGGGGTCAAATCAATACCTTCTAAGAAGAAATATTGGAATATCAATCTCATTGATATCATCGATTTCCTAAGTATCATACCCAATCCCATCAATCGAATCACTTTTTCGAGAAATACGAGACATCTAAGTCGTACAAGTAAAGAGATCTATTCATTACTAAGAAAAAGAAAAAATGTGAACAGTGGTTGGATTGATGATAAGATCGAATCCTGGGTCGCGAATACTGATTCGATTGATGATGCCGAAAGAGAATTCTTGGTTCAGTTCTCCATCTTAAGGAAAGAAAAAAGGATTGATAAAATTCTATGGAGTCTGACTGATAGTGATCATTTATCAAAGAATGGTTCTAGTTATCAAATGATTGAACAACCAGGATCGGTTTACTTACGATACTTAGTTGACATTCATAAAAAGTATCTAATGAATTATGAGTTTCATAGACCCTCTTTAGCAGAAAGACGAGTATTCCTTGCGCATTATCAGACAATCACTTATTCACAAACCTCGTTTGGGGCTAATAGTTTTCATTTCCCATCTCATGGAAAACCCTTTTCACTCCGCTTAGGCCTATCCCCCTCTAGGGGTATTTTAGTGATAGGTTCTATAGGAACTGGACGATCCTATTTGGTCAAATACCTAGCGACAAACTCCTATCTTCCTTTCATTACAGTAGTTCCGAACAAGTTCCTGGATGAAAGGCCTCAATTTTTTGAGGATATTTATGATGATAGTGATGGTGAGGATATTTTTGATAATAGTGGTGCTCATCATACTCATCATAGTGAGGATATTGAGGATATTGATGATAGTGAGGATAGTGAGGATATTGATATTGATGGGGAGCTGCTAACTATGACGAATGAGGAGGTGGATATGGTAGACCGCTTTTATATCACCTTTCAACTCGAATTAGCAAAAGCAATGTCTCCTTGCATACTATGGATTCCAAACATTCATGATCTGTCTCTGGATGCGTCGAATTACTTATCCCTCGGTCTATTAGTGAACCATCTCTCCAGGGATTGTGAAAGATCCTCCAATAGCAATATTCTTGTTATTGCGTCGACTCATATTCCCAAAAAAGTGGATCCCGGTCTAATAGCTGCGAATAAATTCAATACGTGCATTAAGATACGAAGGCTTCTTATTCCACAACAACGAAAGCACTTTTTCACTCTTTCATATACTCGGGGATTTCCTTTGGAAAAGAAAATCTTCCATACGAATGCTAGTGGATTCGGGTCCATAACCATGGGTTCCGATGTACGAGATCTTGTATCACTTACCAATGAGGCCCTATCAATTAGTATTACACAGAAGAAATCCATTATAGACACTAATACAATTCGATCCGCTCTTCATAGAAAAACTTGGGATTTGCGATCCCAGGTAAGCTCGGTTCAGGATCATGAGATCCTTTTCTATCAGATAGGAAGGGCTGTTGCACAAACAGTACTTCTAAGTAATTGCCCCATAGATCCTATATCTATCTATATGAAGAAATCATCTATGGAAGGGGATTCTTATGTGTACAAATTGTACTTCGAGCTTGGAACGAGCATGAAGAGATTAACGATACTTCTTTATCTTTTGAGTTGTTCTGCCGGATCGGTCGCTCAAGATCTTTGGTCTCCACCCGGACCCGATGAAAAAAATTGGGTCACTTCTTATGGATTCCTTGAGAATGATTCTGATCTAGTTCGTGGCCTATTAGAAGTAGAAGGCGCTCTCTTGGGATCCTCACGGACAGAAAAAGATTGCAGTCAGTTTGATAATGATCGAGTGGCATTGCTTCTTCGGCACGAACCAAGGAGTCCC